GAGTAGCCAAATAAGGCTTAGCTGATCGTATTACCACAGAGTCAACTTGAACAATTAGAACTTGACCCGATTTTAAATGCGGTCCTTTTTTGGCTATACATACATTTTCACAAAGAAACTGCCCAAGACTAACGATTGTAGATGTCTCTTCACAATAATTGTAATGGAGAAAATACCAATTCAAATGGAATGGATTCAAAATGATGTTACTGCATGAATAGGGATTATAAATTTGACCATTTTCATCCAGTAAATAATATTTAAGTATTTGAAAAATCTGTTTTAAATTGTCAAGTTGCAAATAGTTAGTTACCAAGATCTGATTATGGGTTATTAAATGGGAAAATAAATAAAAATTATAAATTGGAAAGCCTGTTCCTAACGGGCCCAAGGAATTACTAATTGGAATTAGGGGGTTCTTTTTGATTGATTCCTTTATCACATTGGGAGATTTTACATCGTTGAATGGGCCTATTCGAAAACAATTGGATGATGACAAAATTATCAAAGATTGAGATTCCTTATTTCGATTCAACAACGTATGGATAGTTCCTTGATTTGGATTAAGGGATTCTTGAATCCTTGCCTCGGAATAGGAATAAATGGAAGAAAACGGATTGACATTAGCGCGATCTGATCCCTTCTCAGAGATCAATCCTGAACCCGACAGATCGTTCCTTTTTCCGGTATAAGAAATAGGTGACTTCGCTAAGTCGATTCTTAGAAAATATCTAAGCAAACCATTTGTCCTTATTTCAACAAAGGAAGCACAGGCCTTTTCGATCTTTTTGTCTTGGTCCCAATTCAACACTAAAGAAGTCCGAACTAATTGAATACTTGTGTCCCAAATTTCAAGAATTGGGTCGTAATAAAGGATATAATTGACAACTCGAAGTTGTAGATTATCACTTTCCTGCAAGAGATCCGGCGGGAAAAGTCTTCCTAAATTTATACCATCCGTTTTTTTATATGGGACTACAGGTTGAACCAAAACAAAATACTTTTTTTCATACCTGGAAAGTTTCATTCGTTGGATATAAAGCCAATTTTTCAATTTTTTGTATTCTTTGGAATTTGGTTTTCCCCCTCCTGGTGGTATCAATCGGAATGCCTTATTTGTCTTTCCAGGAAAATGGATATCTCCAGAAAAGATTATCAGTTTGATTTTTTCTGCTTTTTTCTTCACTCGGACCAATCCGCCTACCCGACTTCTTCTATTTAAAGTGATTTGTGTATCTGCCCCAATAATACTATTGTGCCGTACCATTATGGAAGAAGATTCGGCCAAAATGTGGACTTCCACGGGAATAAAAAAAAATGGATTTACTTCCTTTTGGTATTTTGGCCAAAATACCTTGACTCCTCGATACTCAATCAAATCCTCTTCGTTGACGATTGAATTCAGTTCTCTAGTCTCATATTTAGTAAGTCCTGAGCTCTTTCTTATATATCGAGGATCATCGAAATAAGCAAGAATACTATTTCTACGGAGAATACCATTTCTGGGGATTTCCATTGAGATACCTGAAGAAGGTATTAGTTGATTCTCGCCTTCTTGAATCGATTCGAGTGGAATGATGAATCTATTTCTTCGCCTCTTTGCCAATAAATCAGAATTGCCGTCGAGAATGGCCGGATATCTGAGATTATAACGACCCGTACATGTCATTCGATTAAGTTCTGAATAATCAGGAATCCTATCTCCTGTTTGATTTTTACCAGAAAAATACGAACTAAAAAATTCGTGTCTCACTTTATTAACTTGATTATTAGTTACTGAGGGGTTAGCAATATATCTTGGCTTGACAGAAAGAGAATAAGCGTTCATTTGATCTTGATCCTTGTGGATCGAACAGGGGCCTAGACTGTATCTCCAGGGCTCCCCTAATAATATCCATAAATGACTTGTTTTTGGTAAGAGATGAATATTACCATATGTAAATTCAGGTGCATGGTACACATCAGTATTCCAGTGCATTTCGCCCTCTGAGTCAGAATAAATATGTTTTCGAACCTTCTCTTTCAAATTCAAAGTGGATGTTCTCGCACGAATCTCAGCAATCACTTGTTCTGATTCTACATATTGATCGTTTTGAACTAAAAGAAAACTTTTGGGCGGAATACACACATTGTGTATAATATCTTCACTCTCAATAGTTACATACAAGTCTCTAGAACATAGAAAAGCAGGATGTCCATGACGTGTACGTGTCGGATGAACCAAATCCTCGTTGAATTTTATTTTTCCATTAGAAGGGGCTCGCACATGTTCTGCAGTACCCCCTGTGAATACTCCGCCGGTATGAAAAGTTCTTAATGTTAATTGAGTGCCCGGTTCTCCAATAGATTGACCTGCAATAATACCTACGGCTTCTCCCAATTCGACCAGGTCGTCATGAGCTGGACTCCGGCCATAACATAATTGACAAATCCAAGATGTACTCCTACAAGTAAAGGGGGTTCGAATAGAGATTGGTTGTGCTCTAAAAGTTATGAATCTACTGACAAGTCCAACCCCAATATCTTGATTTCTAGTAGCAATACATCGCGAACCTATATATATATCATCTGCTAATACACGGCCAATTAATGTTTGGATAAAAATCCTGTCCGCCATCATTCCATTTCGAGGACTTACAGAAATACCTCGAACGGTGCCACAATCTGTTCGACGTACAACAATGTGTTGAACTACTTCAACAAGTCTGCGCGTGAGATATCCTGCATCTGAGGTTCGGATAGCGGTATCCACAACCCCTTTACGGGCTCCGTAGCAAGAAATAATGTATTCTGTTAAAGAGAGTCCTTCGCGTAAATTGCTTTGGATGGGTAAATCAATCATTTGCCCTTGGGGATCCGACATTAATCCTCTCATACCTACTAATTGATGTACCTGAGAAGCATTTCCTCTGGCTCCCGAAAAAGACATTATATGGACTGGATTAAAAGGATCGGTCATCCGAAAATTAGGATTCATTTCTTGTCGCAAATATTCACTTGTGGCATACCATATTTCGATCGATTGACGTAATTTTTCTACCGCGTGTACATTCCCATAATGATGGTGTTTTTCCAAAATAAAACTTTGTTGTTCAGCGTCTTGAACTAGCCATCTTTTAGAAGGTATTGTTAAAAGATCATCAATTCCTAATGAAATGGATGCGGCGGTAGCTTGTCGGAAACCCAGAGTCTTTACTTGATCCAAGATATGTGATGTATATCCTATTCCATAGTGATCAATAAATCGACTAATAAGTCGTTTCATGGCAGTTCCGTCTATCACTTTATTGTGAAAGACCTGAGTGGGCCGTTCTGCCATCAGTACCTCCATATTGCGCTGAGTAGAATTTGACAATGGGCTTGAGTCAGTGATTGGAAAACTTCCTTTTCTAGATCTTGATTCACGTAGAAATTCCGCAATTATGGTCCTAGAATTATGGTCCTAGTTAACCCGGAGAGACTCGAATTCCCGTTGGTAGCATAGAATTACAACAGCCCTGCCAAAACCCCTGTATGGCTTCTTCTATTTCTCGATAAAGAGAAATATGACCAAGAGTGGTTCGAATATATATATAAAGAATTTCTTTTTTTATACTTCGTACTATTAGATAGTGTCCATAAATCTCATAATAAGTCCCCACAGATTCATAGTGAATTTCGATGGGAACTTCTCTTGCAGCAATAACGCGTTGATCTAGTCGCCACCGCAGCCACAAAGGACTACCTAAATTGATTCGTTTTTGCCGATAAGCTCCAATTGCATCATAGGGATTACAAAAAAAGGGTTCTTTTTTTTTTGTATACTTATAGTTATTATCTTCATTTTGATAGTTTCTACGATTACATGGATTATACCTATTTACACAAATACCCCGACGATTTCCACTCGTTAAGACATAGAGTCCACTAAGCATATCTTGAGTTGGTGCCGAAATGGGATCCCCAATAGTTGGAGACAAAAGATTCATATGAGAAAACATAAGTAAACGTGCCTCTGCTTGAGCCTCCAAAGATAAAGGCACATGAACAGCCATTTGATCCCCGTCAAAGTCTGCATTGAAGCCCTTACAAACTAATGGATGTAAACAAATAGCGCGTCCTTCCACTAAAACGGGGAGGAATGCCTGTATGCCTAATCTATGCAGAGTAGGCGCTCTATTCAGCAATACAGGATGGTCATCCAGAATTTCCTGAAGTATTTCCCATACAATCGGTTTTTTTTTCCGAATTTGACTCTTAGCAACTCCTATGTTCGAAGCAAGATGTTTTCTAATTAGGTCACGAATTACAAATGCCTGGAAAAGTTCTATTGCTATTTCGCGAGGCAATCCACATCGATGTAATGAAAGTGAAGGGCCCACGACAATCACGGACCGCCCTGAATAATCGACCCGTTTACCAAGCAGAGTCTCGCGAACTCTTCCTTCTTTGCCTTCAATTACATCTGAAAGCGACTTGTAAACTCTATTATGATCATCCCTCATTGGTTGTCCGCAGATTCCATTATCAAGAAGTGCATCCACGGCTTCTTGTAGCAATTTTTCCTGAGATATTATTAATTCTTCTGGCGTAGCTATACTTGTTGTTAATAGATCTGTAAGAGTATTATTCCGATAGATAATTCTTCTATAGATTTCATTAATATCCGAGGTCACTAGTTTATCCTCATCTATATGATAGATGGGTCTCAACTCAGGAGGAAGAACTGGTAATAGACACAAAACCATCCATTTTGGTTCTATATTTGTTCGAATAAAATGCTTAGCCAATTCCATGCGTCTAAGCAAAAAATCTTTTCTTCTTCCAACTTTTCGATCTTCCCATTCATTCCCTGTGGGTTCCTCTTCCTCCAATTCTTTCCATTCTACCAATGAATAGTCTATAATAATTCGTAAATCTAGATTGGCTAATTGTTGTCTGATAGAACCTCCCCCGGTAGACATCTCTCGATTTCGAAATGTATCGAAGCTCCGGGTAGTAAAAAAAATTGGGATTCTGTA